TTTTGAAAGGAGTCAATAAAAAAATCAAGATATGTACTAACTTAAATAGAATTTTCTAATTTTATATTCTTACTTATTGTTTATTGTGAGTCTTTCTTAAATACTTCAACTATTCAAATCAAGAAGTTACAATTGGTCAAATGATATAACTAAAGTACTCGTAAAACGTGAATACTTAGTTAGTCACTAATATATTTATGAAGATACCGAAAATGAAAAATTCAATGATTATTAAAAAATTTCTAGTCATAGAGCAAGTATAAAGAATTACACTAAAAATACTAATATGAATCATAGGATTAGATTAACTAAGATCACTAACCTGGCCTAATGAAATAAGAACTCGCTATTTTAGTTAGTTTATTCAAAATAATGAACTAGTTCATTATGGAATTGATTGATTTATTTCCAGTCTAATAAAATAAAAAACATTAAAGATTAAAGTTTTTCAGTAAGCAACAAGGGTGGGGTTCTTAACCCTTTCGATGTATTTTAGTACATGTAAATTAAATGTAGAACGACGAAAATAGGCAGAAATAGAAATGTAGGGTCTTTTTGATTCTTTATGTTATAGAGTTCAACCAATTTAATTGCTAGGGCACGGCATATTCTATAGATTTGAATAAGAAAGAGAAATAAAAGTATCAATATCAATCAATACAAATTTTTCTTTCTTACGAATATTGTATGGACTAGAAAAACCATTTTCTTTTTGAAAAAAAAATCATATATCCTCTTCTTCTAGTAATATTTTATGCAATTTTCACATATCTTTCACCTATCTACATTTATATGAAAATAATATTATCTAGAGAATAAAAAGAACAATTCGTTTTGAACAATAGATGTCTTTCACATCCAACTATAATAATGAGTAACCTCTTCATTTTTAAATGGCAGTTCCAAAAAAACGTACTTCTATATCAAAAAAGCGTATTCGTAAAAATATTTGGAAACGGAAGGGATATTGGGCAGCGTTAAAAGCTTTTTCGTTAGGGAAATCTCTTTTGACCGGAAATTCAAAAAGTTTTTTTGTGCGACAAACAAATAAGTAATAAAACGTTGGAATAATCTGAATTGATTTGACTCGAAAAAAAGGTCCATTTCATAATTAAAAATGAACAATTTACATTACCTATTGTTATTATTGTTGGGCTAATCAATATGAAATGGACCTTTCTTTTCTCCTATGATATGTGGAATAAGAATTCTTCTGTTTAATGAATTCTACAACTAATACTTTTTTTGTTTGAAAAAAGAATAAAGACAGGAGGTTTTAACCCTCTTTTAGTATGTTTTTTCATTTCCAAGGTGGGGAGTTTTATTTTCCCCATCGAACTATTTGTTACAATTCCAATAATAAATAAGAAAATTCTTTTTTCTCTCTATATCATATCTATAGAAGAGCAAATAGAAAATCTTTAGCTAAGTTAAAATTAATGAATTGTTGATACTAATTGATTCCATTTTTAAAACTTTTTGTGTAACTTTCGGACTTCTTAATTTCCTTTCTCTAAATTATTAGATAGATCTCCCATATATCTTTCGCTTTCAACCCAATCAAAAAAGCCGTTAGCTTAGTTAGGATATTGTGTACGAAAAATGTGTCATTTTAAAATAATTCAAACAAAATGGGGTCTATTTTGTAAAAATGCATTTTTTTGAGTTCGATCGCGGTAGAATTATCTAGTTACAAGAGTTCAATCTCAGGAAAGCATAACCTACACGAAAGTCTTAAATTAATTTAATAAACTGACACCCTAAATGAAAATAATGAACCTTCAAATCCCTATTTGAATGAATTTGGATTTATCAGTTTAAATCTTTCCTAAAAAACATTGCATTGAATTTACTCCTCCAATCTCGACGATTGAATATGAATAGGCTATTATGAGTTCGAGCAAGCCGCTATGGTGAAATCGGTAGACACGCTGCTCTTAGGAAGCAGTGCTAAAGCATCTCGGTTCGAGTCCGAGTAGCGGCATGCCATCTTCGAGAAGAGATACAATAGATCATATAATGAATTCAGTTCCCAATTTTAATTTCTTAATTAAGATTAAGGGATTCAAGATTTTTATGATATTTTTAACTTTAGAGCATATATTAACTCATATTTCTTTTTCGATGGTTTCAATTGTAATTACAATTCATTTGATAACCTTATTTTTCGATGAAATCGTAAAACTATATGATTCATCAGAAAAAGGCATGATAACTACTTTTTTCTGTATCACAGGATTATTAGTCACTCGTTGGATTTATTCGGGACATTTCCCCCTAAGTAATTTATATGAATCATTAATATTTCTTTCATGGAGTTTCTCCATTATTCATATAGTTCCGTATTTCAAAAAAAAAAAAAACCATTTAAGCACAATAACTGCACCAAGTGCTATTTTTACCCAAGGCTTTGCTACTTCAGGTATTTTAACTGAAATACATCAATCCGAAATATTGGTACCCGCTCTCCAATCTGAATGGTTAATAATGCACGTAAGTA